TATAAAAGATGTTAGCCGCACTTAAAAGCCGAGTACTCTACCATTGAGTTAGCAACCCCCCCCAAAAAAAAATTCGATTATGTCCATACAATCGGAATCAAATTAAATAAAAATAAATAGAAATTTAAATAAAAAAAATCAAGCGATTTAATCACATGACACAATCAAAACATTAAACTCAAAACATTAAACTAGCAAAAAATTAAAACAATAAATTAAAAGAAATGAAATATTAAGAATTTCGAATCAATCCTGAACAGAAAAAGAAAAAAAGATCAAAAAATATAGATAAATATAGATAACATAAAATTTTTTAGATTATCCTCCGTCTATTACCCTATTTATTCTTACTTATATATTTATTCTTACTTATAGTTAATATTTATTATTTCCATTTCTTAGTTCTATTTCTATTATCTACTTACTGAATATTCTATTTAGTATTCTACTAAGATTCACTTAGAATACCTATTCTACCTATATAAGTATACATTGTATATATTTTTTCTTTTTTTTATTTAAATACTTTTTTACTTATATATATATAAATATATTATATAATAAATAGATAAATAGAATTTTCTAAATAAATGTGAATTCTCGTTAGAACATTAAATTTCTATATATTTTCAATCAAAAAAAACTTTTATATCACAACAAATCCAAGAAACCCATTGCTTGAATGAGGAAACAATTCAAATTAATCGATAGAACAGGTATAAATAGATCGACAGATAAGATCCCATTACCTCAGATGGGATTATATTTATTTGATAGACTCTTGTCAATATCAATGTGAATATATTGAGTTCAGAAATAAATATACACTGAAGAAAACAAAAGAATTAATTGAAATTGAATTTCAATAAAATTCAAGAAAAAGAAATTCAATAAAAATCAAATACTAAAACTTAATAAATTACTCAAATTAAATAGAAAATTTAATAATAAAAAAAAAATACTATACAACTATATAAAAATAATATACAAATAGAAATATAAATAAATAGAAAAATATATAGAATATATTCAAATATATAGATATAAAATATATATATATATTTTATATAGATAGAAAATAGAAATTACATAATGACAAAAATCGATATCATAAATATCGATTTTTGTCATTATGTTAGAGTTAGGTTAGCATTCTATTTCCATAGCTATTCTCTTTCTCTATCTATATTCTATAAATCTATAATAAAATCTATAAGAAAATAAGAATTATATCTATAATAAAATAAGAATAAAAAAAAAAAAATAGCAAAAAAAGAAAAAAATATCAATATAGAATACCCGGAGCATTCAAATAGGTTTTCTTTTTTATCGAATGATAAAAACCCATCCTATATATATTATTATTATTGCTATATTATTATTATTGCTATATTATGCTATATAATATTCTAAATATTAAACATATAATTAGAATCTAATAGTATTTAAAAAAATTCCAATTATATGCTATTATATATATATAACTATTATAATAATATTTAATATTCTTAATATTATTTATTACTATTTATTAATTAATTAATTATTTTTTAATATTAATTATTTTAATTAATATTTAATTAAAATTAATTAAAGTTTCTTTTTTTTTTTTTTTTTATTTAATTATTATTTTTTAATAAATGAATATTATTATTATTTATTAGGGTATAATAAGATGGATGTAAGAATCCACAGTTGACTATGTCCTTCAAGTCGCACGTTGCTTTTTACCATATCATTTCAAACGAAGTTTTACTATAACAGTCCTTGCGTTTTGAACTAGTATGTAATTAATTTTATTAGGGAATCCTGAATAGTCATTGGTTCAACCGATACATAGAAATCCCAAATTTGAATTTCTTAATTTCTATTGGATAATTTCTGGAAAAGTGTCAGAAAGAATTCAATTTAATCCCATTAATCCCATATTTTTTTGTATGAATATTTTTGAATTGTAAATTCAAATATTCCAAAAAATAAGACAAAAAAACGAAATAAGCTATTTTTAAGTCTTCAAGTGAGTACCTAGGACGTATTTGCCTATCTCCCATTTGTTCAAGTGCCACGGATTCCTACAAAATCATTAAAAAGATGAAATTTTTAAATAATGATTTTAAATAAAAAGGAAATAGGTTAAAAAAATATCCAATTTTTTTAGTACAGTAGTCGATACAAAAGACTGATGTGGGGAAAATTGGAAATTGTTTTGTTATTCTTTCAGACTGAGTGCTAAAATCAGTATCGAAATACTTGAGGATCATCTTATTTCTCAGATAGACTAAAAAATTGGCATTGGAATTCATTTTGGATATTCTATCTTATATGTTGCAATTCAAGTTACCGAAGTTAAATTTAGGTTTTTTATTTGATAGATTATATAGAATGAGAAATTATAGAGAATATCTGGGACGGAAGGATTCGAACCTCCGAATAGCGGGACCAAAACCCGTTGCCTTACCACTTGGCTACGCCCCATTTATATTTCTATTCAACACTAATAAAAAATAATATTAATATTGGTTCTTCGTCAATTCCCATCCAAATATCTAGGAAATATATTACCATCTTGCTCGGATTTTCATATGTGTAGATATAGAATTCAACTGAATTTATTGCTCATAATAGATAATTCAACTAAGATATTGTATAAAAATATGATTTCCTCTATTCTTTTTTGATTTGAGAATTGAAGGATTTTTGATTGGGTGAGTTTAATAACACAATAAATTTAATAAAAATAAAGAAGGGTTCTTCGTCTACCTTACTTTATTTTTGATTCATTTTTATATGAATAACATATTAATAACTTAGTCATCAATCAAAATACAATTATCTTCAAGAACAAAATGTTTGTTATGCTTAATAGTTTTAGTTTAATTTGTATCTGTCTTAATTCTGCCCTTTATTCAAGCAATTTTTTCTTCACAAAATTGCCTGAAGCCTACGCTTTTTTGAATCCAATCATAGATGTTATGCCAGTAATCCCTCTACTCTTTTTTCTATTAGCCTTTGTTTGGCAAGCTGCTGTAAGTTTTCGATGAGATTTTAATATTGTCCTAGAATAATTCATGATTTATTAGAGAAAAAAAATTATAGTAATTGAGAAGATCAGATAAGTCTTATATTCTAAGCTCTTAATTCAAACATTAAAGTTATTGTATAAACGCGAGAATTCTGGATCACCCCCATTTTTCTCATTCTTAACTTTTTTTTCATTCCAGATTCTATTAGCGCCCTAATTGTAGTTATGAAAAAAAATTCTAAGAAAGACTCGACTCTTATTCCAAATGAATTTAGAAAAATTCATTTCTATTTCTAGAAATCACTTAATTTCTTGGTGTTAAACTAGAAAATGTGGTATAAAAATAGAGAATCTATTTTTTTTTTTCCAAACCAAAAAAGATCCTGGAGATTTTCTAATGCTTACTCTTAAACTCTTTGTTTACACAGTAGTTATATTCTTTGTTTCTCTCTTCATCTTTGGGTTTTTATCTAATGATCCTGGGCGTAATCCTGGACGTGAAGAATAGAATAAAAATTCTAAGGGTTTTCTTGATTTTAAAATGTTCTTAGCATGTTATTTCTTTTTACCCAGTCTTTATCTATTCTACATCTCGATTTGAATCTAGATTTTCGTTTTAAATTAATATTTAAAATAGAATTTGAAATAGAAATATTAATATAAATAAAGAATTTTGAAATTTCAATTTTTAACTAGAAATATTAAATAGAAATGAAATATTCAATAAAAAGAAAAATTCGAAATTAGAAATAACTATTAATAAATGAAATATTCAAATTATTAATTTAATAATTAATTTATTTAAATAGTTTAAATAGAAATTAAATAGAAAATGAAATAGAATATTGAAATAAGAAATAAAGCAAAAAGATTTTCGAAATTTTAAAGAAAAGATAAAAAAAATTCAAGTCATCACTGGAACCGGAAAGAGAGGGATTCGAACCCTCGGTACGAATAATTCGTACAACGGATTAGCAATCCGACGCTTTAGTCCACTCAGCCATCTCTCCCGATTGAAAAAGGATAATTATAAGGATAATTAGTATGTTCCATTACATAGCAAGTAGTTACATTATACAACAAGTAAGGCTTGAAAAAAAAAGGCTTTGCCTCTCTCTTTATTACTTTAGATAATCATAATTTCAAAATTACTTATTTTTTTTTATTTAATTATATAATTATATAAATTCGAATTCTATATTTATATTAATTTGAATTTATTTAATTATATATTTTTAGAATTTCGATTATTATTTTCTATTTTTTATTTATTTTGAAATTATTATTTATATAATTCTATTAATTTATATAATTATATTAATAATAATTTCAAAATAATTGAAAATTGAAATATAAAAATTGAAATAGAAATAAATAGTTAACTTAATAACTAATTAAATAAAAAATATTCAAATCTAAAATTAATTAAATTAAAATAATAAAATATATTAAATTAAAAATGTTCCATTGTCTTACTCGACAAAAAGTTCATTATATACGATAATTGTATCGTAGCGGGTATAGTTTAGTGGTAAAAGTGTGATTCGTTCTAGTAATTGAAACTAATAGTTAAGGGATCCCTTGGCTGATATTCGGATGAAAAACTTTATTTCTTAAAACGATTTAATCCTTTACCTTCTCAATGAAAAATTCGAGGAAGAATATACATTCTCGTGATTTGTATCCAACAATCAATTATAAATTGAAAAATTGGATTATTAAATTACGAAACAGAATTTTTTTTATTTTAATTGGATGAATCCTTTCAATTGAATAAGTATAAGTAAAGGATCCATGGAAAAAGACAGAAAAGTTTTATTTCTAATCGTAACTAAATCTTCAACGGTTTCCTTGTTTTATATAGTCGAAATTGAAGCAAATTTAAGTATTACACGATGTCTTTGGTTTACTATAGACATCGACTCCTGTTTTACCTCGGTGGAAACAAAACCCTTTTCCTAAGGATTCTATGAAATAG